TCCAATTAAACCTTTATAACAATAAATAATATTTTTTTGTTGAAAAATAGAATAGTTCTTTTCCTTTATTTTAAATAATATTTGTGAAAGGGAAAGATGTTGTAAATTCGTTGAAATATTTAATCGACAAAATTGCTGCGTTGTTCGGAAAAATTGACATCTTCGAGCAATTTTTAAAGAGGGAAATTGTTGTAATATTGTACAAGTTAATAAACTTAGTCCAAATAATAAAATAAGGGTAATAAACCACCATGTTGTATAAATGTGGTCAAACCCGAAGCGAAGAATAATATCCCACGATAAAAATCCAAAGACCTTATTTGTTAAAGGATAATTTAATTTATATGTTTCAACTGATTGATCTTGCTCAATAACGGTTCCAATTACACTTAAACTGGCAATCATTAATAAAATAAATATAGCAAATCTTAAATCAGCTATTGATTTAAAAACATTTTGTTTCATAAAAATTTTAATTGATAGAAATAGATTTTGAAGAAGCAAGTCGAATTTGGCCAGATACTGCCCAATTTTTTAGCTTTAATGTTTGATTATTTTCTAATTGTGAAAGAGGTATTAATTGTGTTAATGCTAAACAAATATCTTCAGTAGTAAATTCTCTTTTTTCATAAAAAGCATGATACATAGCTTCTATAATACTTTGACGAATTTCTGCGCCTGAAAATGCTTCAGAAAGTTGGGCTAATTTTGAATAATCAAACGATTCCCAACGGTTAGGTCGAAATTCTTGAATATGAATTTTAAAAATTTGTTCTCGTTCTTGCTTTTGGGGTAAATCTAAGAAAAAAATTTCGTCAAACCGACCTTTTCGAATAATTTCTAAGGGTAAAAGGTCGACATTATTTGCTGTTGCAACAACAAAAACTGGCTTTGTTTTTTCCGATAACCAACTTATAAACGTCGCTAATACACGATTACTTGTACCACTATCACCTGTACTACTATTATTACTAAAAGCTTTATCAATTTCATCAATCCATAAAATACATGGTGAAATTGTCTCTGCTACTTCAATCATTTGTCGAAGACGCGATTCGGATTCCCCAACAATTCCTCCAAAAAGTTTTCCAACATCTAATTTTAATAATGGTAATTGCCATTCTGTAGCAACAGCCTTAGCAGTTAAAGATTTCCCCGTCCCTTGAATTCCGACAAGTAATAAACCACGAGGAGTTGGTAATCCATAATTTGATGCTTGAAGACTAAAAGAAGTTTTCCGTCTTTTTAACCAATTTTTTAAATTATCAACCCCGCCAATTTTAGAAATTGTTTCATCTACTGACCAATATTCTAAAATTTCTGTCTGCCTAATAATTTGCTTTTTTTCATTTAATAAAAGTTTTATACTATTTTCATCAATTGTTTTATAAGTTGCAATAATTTTTGATAAAACACGTCGAATACGTTCAAGAGATAAGCCTTGGCATGCTCTAGTTAAACTTTCTAAAACTTGTGGATCAATTTTTATATTTAATGATTCAATCAACCTTTTTAATTCATAATTAATCTCATTTTGAACAGGTAATTGAAATTGTAAAATTGTAATGAGATCATATAATTCTTTGGGAATATTTAATTCTGATCCAATAATAATTATTGTTTTTGGTTGAAGTTTTAGAATTCTACTTATATTTTTTAATTTTCTTGAAATTGAAACATCTGTTAAAAATCTATTAAAATCTTTTAATAAAAATAAAGCAGGTGTTTGAGCCGTTAATCTTTCAACAAGTTCTAGTGCTTGTACTGGGTTTCGCTTTGCAAACCCTTCATTATTTGGATTATTTGTATACCCATCAATAAAATCCCAGCTGTAAATACTTCTATTTAAACTTGTTTTAATATACTTGCGAATAATATACTCTACACGATCTTCTTCAATTGTATTGATATAAATTATAGGATACCTAGCTTTTAACAAAAGTGTTAGTTCATCAGTAAATTTCATAAAATTGCTCAATCAAAATTCTCTTTAATAAATTACTATTATATTAATTTTACATAAAAAATTGTTTATTATTAGAGCAAACAAAACTGAGTAACTCTAATAATATTGTTAATTAACGTGGAATTGCTAATTTCTTTCGACCTTTTTTTCTTCGATTTCGTATGATTTTTTTTCCTTGTGCTGTTGCCATACGGGCACGAAAACCCGACACTTTTAAAACAGACGATCGAGTTTTATTTGAAAGAGTACGTTTTGTCATAAATATATATATATTTTTTTAATAAAGATGGATTTAACCGTTATAAAATAAAGGAATGTAAAAAATCACGAATTAATAAATGTCTTATTGTTATATTTCGATTTTGGAATAAATTATAAGCTTCTTCTTTAAATTCAAATAATGGATTTCGTTGCCCATAACTTCGCCATCCTACAGCATCACGTAACAATGAAATTTTTTGTAGATGTTCTTTCCAAGCAATATCGGTGTAATAAAGTATTATTGTTCGTTCAAAGGATCTAATTAGCCCAGTTTGACATATTTCAAATTCAAGAACTTTTGCTTCATAGGATAACCAAAATTCTTGAAATAAATAAGTTTTTAATTCAAATGAGTCTATGCCATTTAAATTTTCATTTAAACTTACAAATCTTGTTTTAAATAATTCTTCAATTAAAGAATTATTTCGAGTAAATTTAGGGTCTTTAAATAAATTTATAATATCTTTAATAACTTGCTCACCATAAGCTAAAATTGTTTCGCGAAGAGATTGACTTTCTAAAAGTTTTCTTCGTTCATAATATACGATATTACGTTGTTTATTTAATATATCATCATAATCAAATAAATATTTTCGTCCGTCATAATCTCTTTCTTCGACTCGTTTCTGAGCAGCATCTAAACTTTTAGTTAGTAAACTTGATTCCAAAGGTAAGTCATCTAAAAGTTGGTTTTGCATAAAATTTTGAAGTTTTGAACTTCCAAAATTTCGAAACAATGAATCTTCTAAACTTAAGAAAAATCTAGAAGTTCCTGGATCACCTTGACGTCCGCATCTACCACGTAGTTGATTATCTACTCGACGAGAATTATTACGCTCGGTACCAATAATATAAAGTCCACCTAAATTTTTAACAATTTTATTGTTAATATTTTGATTTTTTTTCTCAAACTTCTCTAGTTTACTAAGTAAAAATTTAATTGAACATTGATAAGGAATCTTAGGAATTCTAATTTGATCAATTTCATTTAAAAGTTTTAAAATTCCAGTTGATGATAAATTTAAGAAGTTATCATCATTAAGTAAAGATTTTAAAACACTTAAAAATTTTTGTGAAGTAAAATGAATATCTTTTGTTAAAGGGAAAATATTATTTATTTTGCTCGACGCATTTTGGCTTTTATACGAAACTAGAATATTATAAAGTTGTTTTCGAACTTTAAATGTAATATTACCACCTAAAATAATATCTGTTCCTCGACCCGCCATATTTGTCGCAATTGTAATACTTCCTATTTCTCCTGCTTGTGCGACAATTTCGGACTCTCGTTTTACATTTTCTGGTTTTGCATTTAACAATCTGTATGATAGTTGATATTCTTTTAATAAATCGCCTAACATTTCAGAATTTTCAACAGTTGTTGTTCCAATTAAAATTGGCTGTTTAGTTTTTGCAATAGATTTACACTCACGTGCAATCGCAGTCCATTTTGTTAAACTATCCTTATAAACAAAGTCAGGCAAATCTTTCCGAAGATTTGGTCGAGCTGTTGGGATTTCTTCTACAGGTAAGTTATAAATCTTTTCAAATTCTACCTCGGAAGTTTTAGCCGTTCCAGTCATACCGGCTAACTTAGGATATAACAAGAAAAAATTTTGATAAGTAATTGATGCCGCTGTTTCAGTATTTTGTCTAATTGGAACACCCTCTTTTGCTTCAACAGCTTGATGTAAACCTTCATTCCAGCGTCGATCGGGCATAATTCGGCCTGTAAACTCATCAACAATAATAATTTGATTGTTTTGGACGATATAATGTACATTTTGAAAAAATAAAGCAGTTGCTTTAATAGCACTTAAAATATAAGGAATCCAAGGGTCATTTGGATTATATAAATCTTCAACTTGTAAAATTTTTTCAATTTGTGATGTTCCTTGGTCAGTTAAAATAATATTTCTATTTTTTTCATCTACTTTAAAGTGAACATTAACTTCTAAATATTCTGCAACTTCTGCGGCAACAATGTATTTATCAATACAAGTTTCTACTGCTTGAGAAATTATTAATGGGACTTGTGCTTCATCAATAAATATTGAATCAACCTCATCTACAATACAATAATTAAAAGGTGGTAAAACAACTTGATTTAAATTAGATGCCATATTATCACGTAAATAATCAAAAGCTACTTCATTATTTGTTACATAAGTTATATCAGCTTGATAATTTTGTTGTCGTTCTAAAAAGGACATATCTTCTTGAATTAAACCTGTGTCTAATCCTAAAAACCGATAAATTTGTCCCATTAAGATTTGGTCACGACTTGCTAAATAATCATTTACCGTAACAATATGAACACCTTTATTTGTTAGAGCGTTTAAATATGCGGGTAAAGTTGCTACTAATGTTTTTCCTTCACCAGTCCGCATTTCACTAATATTTCCACTATTTAAAACTAAACCTCCAATTAATTGAACATCAAAATGACGCAGCCCTAAAGTTCGAAAACTTGCTTCCCTTGTAAGTGCAAAAGATTCCGCAATCAATGAATTTAAACTTTGTTCTTCTTGGTACTGTTTTTTTAATTGAAATGTTTTATTTCTTAGTTCTGTATCAGTTAATGTTTTTAAATTATTTTCTAGAGCATTAATTTGATTAATTAATGCTTGATATTGGTTTGTGACTGAATCTTTAATGAATGGATTTTTTAGCATTTTGAAAAATTGATAAAGTTCGACTAAGTAATAATATTTACTCGTTTATGTTGAGCATCTTTATAATCAAATTTTACAGTACCATCAACTAATGCAAATAGAGTGAAATCTTTTCCATAGCCAACATTAGAACCAGGTTTAAATTTCATTCCTCTTTGGCGGATTAGGATACTACCTGCTTTAACTTTTTCACCTCCAAACCTTTTAACACCTAAGCGTTTCGCATTTGAATCACGACCATTTTTTGTACTCCCTGCCCCTTTTTTATGTGCCATATTTATAATCCTTAACTATTAATTAATATTTATTTCTTCAATAAGAACTCGAGTTAAATCTTGGCGATGCCCTTGCTTTTTACGAGTTTTTTTCTTGGGGCGCATTTTATATACAATAGTTTTACGACCACGTAAATGTTCTAAAATTTTTCCTTTAACTTTTACACTATCTAAATAAGGTTTTCCGATTAAAAGTTCTCCATTGTCATTAGCCAATAAAACCCTATTTAATGTAATTTCTTTCCCAAGTTCGGTTGGAATACGATTTAAATCGTAGTATTTTCCTGTTTCAATCCAAAATTGTCTTCCACTAATTTCTACAATTGCGTATTTCATAATTTAGAAGATTTTCTCTTTTTATAAAATAATATTACAAAATAAATTTCAGTTAAGTCAACTTTAATTAGAACTGGATAAATTTATAAATTCTTAAGTAACCATAGTTCATTATAAAAAAAGTCAAAAGCTTTAGATCGGTGTGAATCTGTATTTGTAATGATTGATAATGTTCGCGTTATTTTAATATTTTCAATTGTTATAATTTCAACTGTTTTTAATTCAATTTCCTTTTCTATTGCCGATGATGAAACAAAAGCAGCCCCTAAGCCAAGACTGACTGCTGTCTTTATAGCTTCAATTGAATTTAGTTCCATAATTATATTAAATTGTTTAGTTTGAATATTATTTTGAATCAAAATATTATCAATAAATTTATGAATTGTAGAATTTGAATTTAAGGTTATAAAGTTTAAATGATAAAGATCTTCTCGACTAATTTTCTTTTTTTTCTTCCTTGCAAATGGGTGTGACTTAGGGATTATTAAAATTAGTTCGTCTTCAACAAAATTTTCAATTTCTAAATTTTTTTTTAAACCGGTAGGAATATCACCCCCTACAATAGCAATATCAATAATTCGATCAGCAACCTTTTTTGCAATAATTCTGGTTGAATCAATATCAATATTTAACGTAATTTGTGGGTAACTCTGAGCAAATAGCGTTAAGACACGGGGCATTAAATATGCTCCTATTGTTTGACTTGCCCCGACTTTTAAATTCCCTCGTTCACCGTCTTTTAAATCGTTTAAAGCACGACAACTTTCTTCACATAGCGCAAGTATTCGTTCAGAATACTGAAGAAAAACACTTCCTGCTTCAGTTAAAGATATTTTATTACCAGTTCGATTTAATAATAAAATTCCTAAACGATTTTCTAAAGTTTTAATTTGTTTACTTAATGAAGGTTGTGAAACAAATAAAATTTCAGCGGCTTGAGTAAAACTTTTTTCAGAAGCAATAGCTTTAAAAATACGTAATTGTTGTAAAGTAAATGGAAGAACCATATAACAAATATTCAAGAAGTTAAGTAAAGAATTTTTTAATTGCGGATGGAGAGACTCGAACTCTCAAAACAAAAGTTACTAGGACCTAAATCTAGCGCGTCTACCAATTTCGCCACATCCGCTAATTTTATTTTATTAATATATATATATGTCTATATATCTAAAATTATAAATTAGGTTTTAATTAAGATCCAGAAATTTCAATTTATTTAGTATTAACATTAAGTAAATTTGAAATTTTCTTAATATATGTTTAAATTTATACTAAGAAAATATCAAAGTTATTCATCAACGTAAAGACGATAGACAAAACTGGTCGTTTTACCTCGTAAGATTGATTTAGCTAATGATAAAGATTTTTGTCCAGATTTTGATGCTTTTCTTTTCCAATTAGCTTTACGACTATTCTTTTTTGCTTTTGATGTCCGTTTTTTAGGTACAGCCATGATTTTTTTATCTTTATTTAAGATACCTTTCTAATTTAAGTCTATTGTACAAAATAGAATTTAATTTGTCTAGATGTGTTCAGAATACCTTTTAAAAGTCTAGCAAAAATTCTAATGAGCGAGAATTAAATAAATTAAAAAACTTTGTAAATTTTTTAAAAACTAATTACAAGACTATTTTTAATTTTTCTAGTCTTGTAATTAGTTTTTAACGTGATAAACGTTGAAGTTGTTGGATTGCTAAACGACCAATATTAAATAAAGCCCATGATGCTGCAACTAAAACAGGTGCAGCAATTACTAGTAAACGAGTATCCATAATTGATAATCCTTTAGAAATGTTAAAAATTTAAATACAGAAAATAATGTTAATGACTAGTATTATAACTAATATTATATATAAAACTTGAAATATTTTTTAAGAATAATTTTTTTACATTGAATAAATAATTATTTTCTTTAAAACTTTGGCATTGAACTATCTTCCCAGGAGGTCTCCCCCCAAGTATTGTCGTCGATTTATAACGTTTCACAACTGAGTTCGAGATGGATCAGTGTGGTTCCGCTCAGTACACTAAAAACACCAAAGCAAAAAATCTTTAAGATATAAATATCTTAAAGATTTATAAAATTCAAGTCCTCGGTCTATTAGGACATCTCAGCACATACATTACTGTACTTACACTTAATGCCTATCAAACGGTTAGTCTTACCGTGACCTTACTCACTTACGTGATGAGAATACTTATCTTGAGGTGGGCTTCCCACTTAGATGCTTTCAGCGGTTATCCACTCCATACATAGCTACCCAGCGTTTACCGTTGGCACGATAACTGGTACACCAGAGGTATGTCCTTCTCGGTCCTCTCGTACTAAAGAAGGCTCCTCTCAATATTCTAACGCCTACACCGGATATGGACCGAACTGTCTCACGACGTTCTGAACCCAGCTCGCGTACCGCTTTCATGGGCGAACAGCCCAACCCTTGGGACGTACTACCGCCCCAGGATGCGATGAGCCGACATCGAGGTGCCAAACCTCCCCGTCGATGTGAACTCTTGGGGGAGATCAGCCTGTTATCCCTAGAGTAACTTTTATCCGTTGAGTGACGGCCTTTCCACTCAGTACCGTCAGATCACTAAGACCGACTTTCGTCCCTGCTCGACTTGTAGGTCTCACAGTCAAGCTTCCTTATGCCTTTACACTCTAGATACGATTTCTAACCGTTCAGAGGAAACCTTTGTACGCCTCCGTTACCGTTTAGGAGGCGACCGCCCCAGTCAAACTGCCCGCCTGAAACTGTCCTTTGACCAGATAATGATTCAAAGTTAGAAATCTAACATTACAAGAGTGGTATCTCACTGATGGCTCCAATAATCCCGCGAGATTATAATCAACGCCTCCCACCTATGCTGCGCGAATAAAGTCCAATTTCAATTTCAAGTTACAGTAAAGCTTCATAGGGTCTTTCTGTCCTGGTGCAGGTAGTCCGCATCTTCACAGACAAGTCTATTTCACCGAGCCCCTCTCCGAGACAGTATCCAAATCATTACGCCTTTCGTGCGGGTCGGAACTTACCCGACAAGGAATTTCGCTACCTTAGGACCGTTATAGTTACGGCCGCCGTTCACCAGGGCTTCAGTTACCAGCTTCGCTATTGCTAACCAACTTCTTTAACCTTCTGGCACTGGGCAGGCGTCAGCCCCCATACATCGTCTTACGACTTAGCGGAGACCTGTGTTTTTGATAAACAGTTGCTTGGATCTTGTTATTGCAACCTTATAAATAAGGCACTCCTTCTCCCGAAGTTACGGAGTTATTTTGCCGAGTTCCTTAGAGAGAGTTATCTCGCGCCCCTTAGTATACTCTACCTACCCACCTGTGTCGGTTATGGTACAGGCATTTTTTATTTATGACAGTGCAAGCTTTTCTTGGAAGTATGACATACACTACTTCAACACCTTAGTGTCTCGTATTCACGTCTCAACTCAAAGCGTTTTCGCCGCTTCTCAACATCTCGAACGTTTAAACCGGTAAAACCAATATCCGGCTAGCTTAGCCTTCTCCGTCCCTCGATATCAATAAAAAATGGTACGGGAATATTAACCCGTTGTCCATCGACTACGCTTTTCAGCCTCGCCTTAGGTCCTGACTTACCCTCCGCGGACGAGCCTTCCGGAGGAAACCTTGGGTTTTCGGGGTATAGGATTCTCACCTATATTTTCGTTACTCAAGCCGACATTCTCACTTCTGCTTCGTCCATATCCGCTTACGCTAATACTTCGACCTACAACAGAACGCTCCCCTACCGATATATAAATATATATCGCACAGTTTCGGCAAATTACTTAGTCCCATACATTTTCGGCGCAGGTTTACTCGATCAGTGAGCTATTACGCACTCTTTAAAGGATTGCTGCTTCTAAGCAAACCTCCTGATTGTCTATGCACTCCCACCTCCTTTACCACTTAGTAATTATTTAAGGGCCTTAACTGGTGCTCTGGGCTGTTTCCCTCTTGACAATGGAGCTTATCCCCCACAGTCTTACTGGTAAACTATACATCTAGTATTCTTAGTTTGCAACGATTTGGTACCGAATTACCAGCCCGCATACGTAACAGTGCTTTACCCCTAGATTATAACATTTACCGCTGCGCCAAAACGCATTTCGGGGAGAACCAGCTAGCTCCGAATTCGATTGGCATTTCACCCCTAACCACAATTCATCCGCTGATTTTTCAACATCAGTCGGTTCGGTCCTCCACTCAGTATTACCTGAGCTTCAACCTGACCATGGTTAGATCATCCGGGTTCGGGTCTATAACTAGTGACAAACGCCCTATTCAGGCTCGCTTTCACTATGGCTTCAGTATTCACTACTTTAACCTGCCACTAACTATAAGTCGCCGGCTCATTCTTCAACAGGCACGCAGTCAGACGTTAAGTCGTCCTCCTACTGCTTGTAAGTTTATGGTTTCATGTTCTTTTCACTCCCCTCCCGGGGTTCTTTTCACCTTTCCCTCACGGTACTGT